TCGGATCTATTATGACATATCCATAAGGTGCTCAACGGACCTTTTTTCCTTTATTTTCTAAAATCCTTTCGCGCCTTTAGATTGGTACATAAAGAATTTTTTTTATAACCTAATCTAGTGTATTTATATTTCAATTAGAAGTTTCTAGATGTAGCCTATTTTTTATGCCTTAAATAGAGCATATTACTCTATTCCAAATCATGTGAACCATTACTAAGAAACAGTCTAGTATCGATATTTAGTCATTTTAAAATCTCTTTTATTATTTTTAATAGTCGAAAATAAAAAAAAAAATAGATATATAGATATTTTCATATTCATCTATTACTTACCCCTACAGAATAACAGATGAAATAGACGGATTTTAGAAAAGGATATAATGAAATTCTTTGTCTTTGATTGGTTCTTCTGATAGAAAAGATCTGTTTTATTTGATTGATAGGGCCAACAAACTATTAATTATAACAAACAAATAAATATATATATAATTCTAAAAAAAAATAAACAAAGGGAAAGCTCTTATTCGAAGCGCCTCGTGATCTTCAACCAATTTTGTGCTTCAATATAATTACCAGGAGTAAGCGTTATAGCCTGTTTCCAATACTCAGCAGCTTGAGCGAACCAAGCCTCCGCCATTTCAGAATCTCCTTGTTGAATGGCCTGTTCTCCACGGTCGGAATAGGCGGGTCAATTCCCTCCCTGAGAACCGTACTTGAGAGTTTCCTACCTCATACGGCTCGACAGCCAACTCTTTTGTTTTGGTGTCCCAGTTTTTTAACTTTAACCTACTTTATATCTAATTGAATGAGATTTCTTATAGATATTCTATTCCATTTTTCTTGGATTAAACAAAAGAAATTAATTACATGAGTTTCAAACTTGAATTTTGATTTAATTAATATAATAAGTTATAATAATAAGTCTTATCTTTTTTCCTACCTTCTGAAATAAATAAAACATAGGCTTTTCAACTATTATTAGATATTAGATTTTTCTGAAAGGTAACTATCCCGATTTCATATAAAAATTTATATAGAATCTTTGAAAAAGACTTTTCTTCATACTTCATAAAAAAGAAAAAGACTTACTGTCTTTAGGATCTGATGCTACACCGCTGCTCAATACCTTAGGGGATCAACTCTATTACATAAGTAGATTCCTAAGATTTATCTCATATTATGATATAAATAAACAGCTCTTATTGTATCGGTCCAAAACCTTGCCAATTGATCTTTACGGTGCTTCCTATATCAATTAAATCCTTTATTTATCCATGGAAGAAAGTATTTAGGCATATCTAGTCTTCACTTCATATTTCGATCTATGAAGTTTATTTATTTGCTACAGCTGATAAAAAATCGTTTTGGACGATGCATATGTAGAAAGCCAATTTTTTGTGTTTCTAGTATTTCATTTACTAGCTGTTCGTTCTTTTTTTTTCTATAGTGGAGATAGTCGCACGTAATGACAGATCACAGCCATATTATTAAAAGCTTGTGGTAAGAAGGGGTTTCGTTCTAATGCCCGAAAATAATATTCTAAAGCTTTCGTATGTTCCCCATTACTTGTGTGGATAAGGCCTATATTATAGAGTATATAACTTCGATCATAGGGATCAATTTCTAGTCGCATAGCTTCATAATAATTCTGTAATGCTTCCGCATAATTTCCTTCGGATTGAGCTGACATCCGTTACGGTCGTGATTCGATTTAAAGAATTCTCCGTTTCAGAACCGTATGTGAGATTTTCATCTCATACGGCTCCTCCTTTATGTGCATAATGAAAATAATATATGGAACAAAATTGATGTCATTATGAATTAAGTGGGGCTAATTTTTTTACAAGAAATCCCTAGCCAACCCTCCTGAAAAAGATCTTTTCTTACTACCAAGTGTGTTCATGCTAGATAAAAATGGAAACTCCAACAATTTCTTTGTTCTCAACGCCCCTAAATTTCCAGGAATTAGTCACTTCAACAGTCTTCAATGGTTATACGGGTATCCAAAGTACGAACGAGATGGATGTTTGTTGTTCCAACCATTTAAATAATTATTCCCAATCCCAATGAAAAAGAAGGAAAAGGAATCATTTTTCAGAGAGTTTTCGTGTTGTTGATTTCTAGGCGTAGTGCTTCTTCCCCTATGCCGCCTATTCGTATTAGTGTAGTAGGATTGACCTCTAATACGGGAACCCATAGGTAAAAAACCTTTTGCTCAATACTAAAATTCACAATTGAAGCATCTAAGGCTGCATTAATCGTGGATACACGACAGAAGGAATTGTTTTTTTTATATTATTATTATAAACTTCACCTTCAACAAGCGTAGATTTTTTTTTTCAATACTCGTTTTTTTCTATTCCAAATCGGCGAAATAAAAAAATAATAATGATAATCAAATCGCACCATCTCTGTAATAAGTAAATGCCTCCTTTTCTCCGGAAGTTGTCGGAATGACTCGTAATAAGATATTGGCTACAATTGAAAAGGTTTTATCAATA